ACGTCACCTTGGGACACATGTGGATAGCCGCCCCGCGTGGCTAAAAGTAAGCCAAAAGAGCTCAAACTCTTTTTTTTAGTTCCACTGAGAAACTCGAGTCTTATAAAAGACGCAACTCTACGAGGGTCGAGTCTTTGCGAGTTCATCCCAAACAAAGCGAACCCCTTCCGGGTCTTGGTCGGGAAGATGCGGATAAAACGCCAATAGCCTGATGTTAGCTTCTACGGAATAAGCCTTAAAGAAGAGAGCTATCAACGCTTATAATAATAAACTAAACATTTCATAAGAAAATATAAATTATTTGAATCTCAAAGGTATAGGTGAAATTTTGAACAGTCATTTCAATCTTTTTCCAATTCTAAGAAAGATAAATCCCGAAAAATCCGTCAATAAATGACGAACCCCATTATACAGATGATAGGACAGGGCTAAAGCAGTAATCTCGACGGAGATGGGGATGAGCTTTGATGAATAAAAGAGGAATTGGTAGAAATTCTCATAGGTGAAGCAAATCAAACCTATTTTCAGACAAAGAAGATAAAAAAACAAAACTATAGTGACTAGGAAAGCCCCGGAGATTCTATGGGAAATTGGAAACGTCGAAGTGAGCTGTGGCTTATAAATAGGAAGATGAGGAGATAACGGGCGAAGGATATTCATGATACTAGGTTGGATTTATGTTCATTAGCTCCTTGTTCGCGGAGCGGCATACCGGAAAAAAAGAAGAAAAGAAACCATCTCACGAATTGGATTCGAACCAATCAAGCTACTTGCCTTTTAGTAGATCGTGACTCTGACGAGTTATTTACGCAATTCTTTTTTCTTTTCGACCTAAGACGGAACACTAACATAATATCTGTTCAAACAAAAAGTATGGGCAAACTCGAAAACGAAAGGGTCCCGCAAGCAAGTAGCCTTTTCGGGTAGCAAAGCTAGCCCTTCGTATCATTGGGGGTGAACCCGGCTACACAACAACTGTAACTCTAACAGAGGATCTAGTTCCACACCAATCCGCTTACATATTTAATTTTACTTTGGAGAATCAAAAACAAGAATTTGGGGTCTTCATTATACCGGCGAATAGCGGAATGCCGGCGAATCGAAAAACCCCTATCATTGTCGGCGAACCGAGAAAAGAGTCGGCGAATCGTTAACTGCTATGTCGGCGAATCACAAAAAGAAACAAACTAGCTAACAATCATTCTTGGCCTAGCCAGGCCCATCTTGTCCTCTTCTAAACTAATCAAAACATCTTCAGGAGGGGTCTCTAACTCATGCAAGCCCAGATTCCAGCCATGACCCAAATAGGCAAGCCTATCAGCTGCACAATTACATTCTCTGTATACATGATTAAGGCTGCAATCCCAATTCCCATTTAACAGACTCCTGTACTCAGAAAGTAAACCATGGAGAGGGTGAGTATCCTCCCAATGACCTCGGATCAGATTTACCACTAGGGAAGAGTCTGATTCCACAATCAGTCTAGGAATATTGAGTTTCCAAGCAATCTTAAGACCAAAATATAAGTCCAGAATTTCACCTTGCAACCATCTCCAAGTCTCCATCTCAGACCAGCCTTAAGCACCTCTGAGCCATACAGAATTCCTTTCCAGGTACTGGATACAAGGAGAATCCGCTCTTTCCTATAAAGACTTCAAAATGAATACCATTGTTCTTTTGTTCTTTCTTCGTTTATCGGCGAAACGAGAAAACTGCTTTGGCAGAGAATATGCCTTTCCCTATGGTCGAGCAAGTAAACTACCTTTGTCGGCGAAACGCAAAAGGGCTCTTTACCAAAAAAGTTTCTTATTGTCTACCTAAAAAAGCTTTGGTCTTCATTAGGGCGGGATACGCGTCCATTGAATGAGTTGACTTACTTGTTTCATACGGATTTGCAAGGGCAGCTGGACCAGCGGGGGTGGCTAAAGCCATTAAATCTTGAAAATTGGCATCTCCTATTATTATTATAGTTTTGTATCAATCTCTTCTTGGAATTTACTTAGCTAAGGCACCCACCGGATCTACAACTGCCGGGCAAACATCTTCCCATGTTGCAGAGAAAACACTTTTTTAGTAAAGGGGATAAACGAAAGAAAAAGGCCCTTTGTTCGCCCGCTTCGCTTAGCTCTCTCAAGCAAATTACCGTTGCTCGTGGACGAAGGGAGAACCCCAGTAGTACCGCGCGGGTAAGCTGTATTCTTTTTATGAACCTTAATTTCGACTCCAAGCCCGCTCTGAGTCTTTAGGAAAGATAGCTTCAAGTTGCGAAAGAAAGATTTCTCTATAGAGGTGTGCCATCTGACGATGGATTCGGTATTTCACAATAGTAGCCGGGATCAGAGAATTAGACAAAACCCCCTCCGGTCAGTAGATCCTACACCCAAAGTATGAATATAGATATGAGTACTTAACCAAGCTGGTTAATTCAATTCCAGGAAAGGGCGAAGACTTTTTCAACAGGCGCTAACCGATTCCAAAGATTCGAAAGCGATTCGCTTATGAATCTCCTATTGAAGAGTTATACTATGATCGCTCTGTGGTCCCCATGGGGAAGCCTCCCGGAAAGATGGAGATTGAGGCAATGATACAAGCTGCAGTAGAGCAGACCAATACGGGGGGAAACTTAGATTCAAGGATTTTTGCCGACATCAACCTGCGTGGGCCCATCAAGGAAGCGATGGTGCTAGGAGATTTCCGAACATTCCCTCAACTGTTTGAACGAGCTGCCCGCATGCAGAGGAGTATAAAAGACGGGTCTATCACTTTCCTCAGGAAAAGTTCTAATGGGGGAGAAGGCAGGCCGAAGAATACCCTAAGAACCCAGCAGCCAACTCAAGAGGTTACCATCACTCCGGATCAAATTAATGCGGTTCAAGCACAGCAGAATGCACAGAGACAACAGAGCACCCGGAATCAGCAAGCCATCCAGGGGGCCTGGAAAGCCATTTCTCTACCCAGAGATAAACCACTCCCCTGGCCTCCCGGTCTCGACTATTTTAAAATCTGTCCATTTCGCCGATACGCGGGCCATACCATCGAAGAGTGTCACACTTTGCGTGATGTCATCTATGACATGAATGATTAAAATCGTATCAATTGGAACGAAGTTAAGGCATACCTGAAAGCCGCCAATGTCACTGAAGCTAGTAATATGGGGATCTATACTAATCCAATGCCACAACATCAAGGGGGACAAGTCACTACTCAGGAACCTACACCGGTACAAACTAATCCCAGACCTTCTGCCAGCGCTAACACCATCCGAGCTTGCACTGCCGCTCGAAGAGAGATGCCTGTGAGACCCCCTCCAGTTCTGTAATTCGAAGGAGGTTCTGAGAATTCAAAACTCCGAAGTAACTTTCTTTGTCCCCAGGTTCCAAAAGCAGACGAAATCACTATGGAACCGGACCTCCTCGCTGCCGCTCAATTCATTACCAGGAAGGCAAATTTGCTTTTTTAGTATGGGTGGGTTGAAAAGGTGAAGAAGGAAGAATGTATCCGAACGAATGCATCGGCAGAAAAAATTACCCCTTTTTTAGAAATCCCCTCGTCACCTACTAGTGAGCCGGAAGGCTTAGGGACGCCTCTCGTTCCTCTTCCCCCATTTGACAACCGTATCTCAGAATGTTCGGATGATTCTCTGGAACTAATATATGCTTCAATACTAAAGAATGGGGATATCTCGTTGGGAAAAAGCGGAAGAAAAGGATTTCACGGGCAGAAAGGCGAAGGGAAGTTCGGAAAAGCCTAGCCGACGGGACTATCAACCCCTTTCTATTAAGACCTCGGCACCTTCCTTACCCCCCCTACTAAAAAATTTCCCCTATTTTGAAGCCCAGGTTCCGCATCTTAAAAAGTGCATGACCTGATTGGAAGCACTGAGGTTAATTCGCAATGGGCCAACTCACCCGGCCATGATGCGCATGACAGAAGAGAGCGAGCATAAAATGGAGTTTCCCCCTTGGGTGAGGCTCGCGTCCGGAAAGAATATTTTTCAAGACTTTCTCCCCACTTTCTCGTTCATTTCAAAATGCGGCATAGCGAGCTTCAGTCCCAGCCCGCTGCTGTCTCCTGGAATGGCCTGACTAACATCCCCGAATGGTATGATGGGCATTGTCCTTCCTCTTTTGATCGAAGTCCACGGGACGTAACCAACAATATCAACTAAATAAGCGGTTGTGAGCGAGTGTAGGACCTCCTATTCTTGCCCGGGGGTGAGAACTCCATCCCTAACCGTGGTGGGTTATAAAAGCCCCACTCTAACTTTCCTTCCAAGCCTACCTCCCGCCCTCTTTACCAGAACCGAACATGGAGCCTTAGCTTCCTGCGCTCCCTGCAATGCTTTGGACCCAGTCTTCTCTATGCATGCATTTAAGATTAAGAGAGAGAACTGCAATAAATCTCTTTAAATTTCTATAAACAGAATCGGATTTTTTCGAAGAGATATCCGCCAATGTCTCTTCTTTTGGAACGAAATCGGAATGATTGTTCTCAGAGATATGGCAATGGGACTGCTGTAAAGAAAGATTACTAGCATTGATATCATCATGAGTGGATTGATGAATCAATGTATTGAGAGCAGATGGAGCAGGATCATGAACGATCAAATCAGTGCTCGAAATCTCAATACAATTGTTCTGCCGGGAGTGCTTATTCAACTTCATTGATTGCCGTTGGGGAGGGATCCAAAGTTGGGTGGGTAGACGTCTCTTTATCTGAGGGCTGAATAACGATCTGGTTGTTCTGATGATTATCAATGGCTTTCGTGAGAATCTGAGGCCTTGAGTTTGGCCTTACTCATTTTAGGCTTGCCCTATTGTGTAAGGGTCTTTGTGAAAGGCTTTTTGAACCCTTTTTTGGTTTTTTCTCTTTTTTCCATAGGTTGAGGAAGATGTCCGCAACTTTAATTGTCGCGGCCTCGAAGCATGCAGTGGGAACAAAACTTAGGAACTCTCTCGTAGATGATTTTCCGCCATTTGCCTCCTGCACCCATTCCTAACCAGATCCGATTTGGCCTAGGCTTTAAGAGATCTATCTCCACGCAGACGCGAGCGTTATATTTGCGCAGTGGTCTGGCCACACCAACCCTATCGTTGGGCCATCGAATCTCAGAGCCCTACCTATCACCCCTGCAATAGATTTAAGGTAGTCTGGATTAAAGAAATTAAGGGGAAGGTTTAGGAGAGAGATCAAAAGTGGTGCAATAGAAGATTCAAACCGCAGATCAAACCAAGGAGACGAAATAATAAGCCTTAATGACGAGAGATTCCCTGGTCCAAGCTTGAATGAAATCTTCTTGTGATGATAACCTCATAATAACTGTCTTGGATCGAGTAATTCAATATGAACTTCGCTGTTCATCATCCAGTGAGTGCGAACATGAGGTCTAATCTCATCTACAGAGGATGGCCTGAGGATAACTTTGCTATCAAAGAAAAGCGTAATGGATCTACTGATCTGTGAATCTCATCATAACATAAGTGAAGCACACACCCCGGCTCTCCTTGATGAGAGATCGGGCTTTTAAAAGGGAAGGGGCCTATGTTGTAAAGGTGACAGACGAGAGTTTTTTTTCCACTATAGCTGCGTAAGACTTAGAAGAAGAAGGATCTGGTGGTCGGGATGAAGATCCTCCCATTAAAGAAGGGTTTGGCAGCAGTCAAAGTGGCCGGATCGACCGGCCGGAAAAACCAGCTACATCAGGAGAATCGGGAGGAGCATTCTACCCATAAAAGCCACTCCGGCCACTTTCTATTCCCCGTACGAATGATTGATTGAACGATGAGCCCGGACGACTGGGAGAGAGGCGCATCTGTCTGAATGATGAACGAGTAGCGGGCACTCCGTACTTCATTTCGTCGAATTCGAAATCTCTTTATCAAGATAGAATGAGTCAATGCGCATTCCCTGATAAGATGTTTGTACATATTCCAGATCAGCCAAATTCTGCCGTTACCGGCTTCATTCTCCACAGTAATGGCTTTACTACAATCCTTTCCTAAGCATCTGGTAATTCTGGCCGCCTTTCCACTCCTCACTTTGGTTTCCACCAAGCCAATCAAATCTTCCTCTTGCGCTCTTATATAATCTTTGGCCTCTCTCTGCTTCTCGACTTTACCGATCCTTCTTCCATTCCAAGGACCTTCATGTGGAACTGTTGTTGTTTTCACATCCCCCTCGCGCCTTAGCGCTGCCTCTGGTTTTTCGTCTTGTGTAGCCCTTATTTGTCTTTTGTTCTTTGGCCTTGACTTTCCCCTTCCCCCCTCTTTCTTAGAATTCTACATCTCTGATATGTTTTGCATTTTGTTCGCCCACTCTTCATTCAGGGTGGTTAGAACCAGGGGAGGATCTTCCGCCTTTAAGGTCATAGCACCAGCACCTGAACGCTTACTCTTACTGCTCTTCTCAGGTTCACCTCTTTTCTTACGATTGGCTGCCCTGGGGTTCTTGTTTGGAGTCATTTGTTTATCACAGAACAAGTCCCCCTCAGTCACTGTCATAGTTGACCCGGTATCAACCCTCTCTTCCAGATCCTCGCTTCTATGGGCCAAATCACTCTCCTCGGGAGTTATCCCCTTGACTACACCCTTCTCGGCTTTGTTACCCAGACACTCATCCTGCGCAATCTCTTCCGGTTCAGAAGTGTCCAGATCTGGCATCTTTGCCTCTTATTGTTCAGGGTCCTCTAGAACCGCAAAACGGTTCGGGCTGACTAGGTCCAGTTGGGTCATTCCACTAGCACAACTAGTGTCCAGCTCCCCCCTTTGCCATTGTCACTACTGGTACCTGACCCCGTCGGCTCGACATTTTTGCAAACACCGACCCTTACTCAATAGGGCAATGAAAAGAGGAGAACGAGGACAGCTGACTACCGCTAAAAGTCAGACTTCGAGTACACATTGTATGATTAAAAACTGCCGCTGCGTACTACCGGTCTGACTGGTGCCTTCTCTCCAACAGCTGCTTTAATCAATGTTAAGTCTGACTACGAGGCTTCTTAGCCTGCAACTGACTACTTATTGAAAGACCGAACAGGAAATAAAAAGTCGTACTACAACAACTGTAAATATTACCTCCCTGCTCTTACTTTGATCGACTTGCCCACACAGCGTCTTTAGAGGTCAGGGGGCTAAGTGACTCTCGAAAGTCGTCTTTTGTATCGCGTCAAGAGAAATGACATAGAGAAGATCATTGCTTGAAGAGTTTCATTGTCGAATTGATCTCGGAATTGGATCTCAATAGTTGCTGCTGCCCAAGGGTGCTTTATGAAAGCCGGTCCACAGCAGTGAAAGTACGATGGATTCCGTCGATCGAACGAAAACCGCTTCTTGCTTTTTTTTGCCTCTCTGGCTTGACTACTCTGCTTGCTTAACACAAGTGTGATTTAACCTTCACGGACCACTGCACTACCCAGAAAGCTCCGGCTCGAAAGCAACAAGCAAGGGATTGAGCTGCGCGAAAGCCGTTGCGCTAACGCGCATCCGTTTTCTTGCTCGTTAGCGCTTTAGTTATTGAAAACTCAAGGAAAGCCTTACTCTTTAAAGTAAGCAAGTAAACTACCTTTCTTTTGTAGTAAGCCCTTACCTAGTGGGTCTTTCCGTTGCGGCTGGATCGACTGAAACTGCCTTAACTACTGCCTCAGGTGGATCAACTACAATTGGCTCTTCAGAGGATCAGTAGGTTCCGAATCAACCCCGTCCCCTTACTCTCGATCCTGATATAGGCAACAAACGAAAATGGGATATGGCACTCAATCTGCACTTGATGGTACGCGGGATCCTTCAACTAAACCGGCACTTAGAATTGGCTTCCGGATTTCGATCAATCAGTGAACAGTAGAAAGAATTCCATGGGCACAGGTGAAAGAACAAGATCTGGCACTGGGGAAAGAAGCCCCGGGGGAACAGAAATCAGTCTTACCTCCACATCGCGGGTGCCCCGCTTTAGTAATAGCATAGCACCTTCTGGCAGCAACTATAACTGTGTTAAAAACCCAATTCCGTCCTAGTAGACAGCGGAAAAAGTCCTTGATCCACGGAATCATTCCTACTTTTACCGCTAAGTGACCCATCTTAGTAAGCATAAGCACTTTCGGCAACAGCTGCTATTGCAGTCAACCGGGCGAGCCATCTACTAAAAAAAGGAGAACTGGGACCTTTTCTTTTATAACTTTAGAGCAGTTTGACTAATCTATCTTAACCTCATACTTTATGCTTTTCCTGTCCGTCTAGAATCCTACTTCTCCTTCGGAGCCTTTTGAGCCTCTCCTTCGGAGCCTTACTCAAGCATAAGTGCAAGTAAACTACCTTCCCCTTAGTCATCAAACGGGGGAGCCGTTCTTCTTTCGTGTATTTAGCGGTGAACCAGGCGTACGCTACTTAATGTTAATGAATCTTCGGGGGGCGTTAAAGAATAGCAATAATCGCTGAATCTACTTGCTCGACTGAAAGGGGAGCGGTTTTCCGCCGTTGGTTTTTCTCTGAATCCTACTACTTTTTCCCCTCCCTTACTGCTCAGATGTGAATTCCAATTCTTATTCGTCAGAAGATTCTTGATTAACTGGATCAAGTGATTCAGCCAAGACTTCCATAGAAGACCAAAGACGCCATACTTTCTTTTTCTCTCCGAGCAGCTTTCGCTCCCGTTGATCCGATCGATCCGAACCTCACCGACTGATATTTCTCTTGTCTTGGGGATGCCCAACCTTTAGGTCGGATAGAAACAAGGGCATTTCTTTCCTCTCCCGCTGGTTAACCCTTATCCCTATTCCTATTCCTATAGTAGCTTTATTCCTTATGCCTTATGTGTAACGAAACTGGAAAAAGAATGAATTGGCCTTTCAGCCAAAAACAACGAAACGCTTTTCTGCACAAACATAGTTCACTACTTCAGAACCAAATGTGTGTCTTATCTTTTTTTCTTTCCGCGTTAGGAGTCAAATGGGAGTTGATGGGAGTCGAAGAATCGTACAATCTCTTGGCTAACCTTTCCTCAGTCTCAGCTACTGGAATACTAGATCCATCCCCAGACGGCACAAGTCTATAGAGAAAGCTTTATTCCACGACTTGGAGATTGCATGTTGGGGCGTCTTAGCAAGCCTTATAAAAGTGGCACAAGTGCTCATAGAATGACTTTGCCTGTCTGAGATATCCTTTGATTCACCTACTTCAATCAGATCTGCACCAATGGCAAAAGCAGCTACAAGATAGGAGGAGTTAGAAGGTTCCGTTGTGGGATTGATCAGAAGATTAGGGAGTAACTCACTTAGTGCTCTTATGCCAAGGAGTCGCTTCTAGTACATATCTCTTCCAAACCTTGATACGAAATAGCCCCCTCTTCTCTAACAAGTCTTTTTCGGGAGAACTGCATGCTCCACGAAGGGCGTAGACCGACCGATCAGTTGAATCAAAGTCATGCTTTCACCTTGCAGTCCCTGCGGTTCCACCACGGCATTCTGATTGGTAAGTTAAGTACGGTTCTGATCAGTGCAATGGGCGGGAAATACATTTGAATAACCCTTTTTTATTGATAGTGGCATTTATTGAGAAGAGTGGGTCTCGATCAGCTTAGAAATATAAAAAAGGCCTATTTCTGATGCCCACTTTCTGGTGACCTGAGCTTGCCTTGAGCCTTTACTTGCTTCTGAAGCAACCCCGCTGCTTGATCCGGCCGAGGAACATATAGTATAGTTCCACGATGCGCATTGACTTGTTTAGCTCTCTTTTGTAACAACTGGGAATTTGCTCACTTGCTTCTTGGAAAATAGACGTTTCTGTCTTCCACCGGCCCATTATAAAGTTGGGGGTGAGTGGTTTACTTCTTCCTAGTGAACTGACTAAACCTACTTAATGGCTAGCGGGATTCTGCATTCAATCGGAGTTGCCTTAGTTGGTTTCCGAAGGGAAGGCACTCAAGATTCTATATAGTAGTTTATGCCGCTTCAAGAAGCATTAGAATCCCTTATTTAACTTACAGGGCAATCAAGGAATAGAAGCTACCATCCTAGGGGGAGGATCTATTATCTCTCTACCCAGCTCCTCGTCTAGCAGCCAAGAACAAGAGAGCTACTTAACTCAGGTCAGATGAGAAAACCAACCCTAGGAGAGGGGAGAAGTAGCTCGACTGAAAGGAGAGGGGCTCAATAAGATAAGTTAATCGGAGTTCCCGGAAGGAGGTCCCACCATTTACTTGACTCTTAGAACGCTTTGGGCAACGGGGATCAACTTCCAGGACAGGAAAGGGCGATCCATCTATTTATTTGACCCTAGTTCACGAGAAGGAGTCCTAGGGATAGACCCGCACCGAGAAGAAATCAATAGAATCGTCTAAATAATTCAAATCAGAAATTTTTCTGCACGACTAGAACAGAGCAGATTTTTATTCTTCTTCATTCCAGCACTACAGTTTTTATACATAGGAGTACATCCAATAGAAAGCTTACACATGGACAACTTTCAGCCACACAACATTACAAAGTTAACTAACAACATATTAAGATTAAGTTAACAAAAGACATAGAACTTAATTAAACATAATAATGAACAGTGCTGGAAACTGAGCTAAGCACTTGTTAATTTCTTCCAGTCTCCCCAGTGGGTGGGTCACGGAGGATGGCAACCTCCACAAGGAGCCCCTCCCGTTCTTGGAGCAGCGCCCTCTTCCTGTTTTCGAGAGTGCGTATTTCGTTCTGGAGAAAAAGCATACGATCTCGTATGATAATTGGATCGATAGCAGGCAGATGTTCCCAGAACGCACCCAGCGTTTGCTCCCGTTGGAGCTTCTGGTTTTCCACCTGACGTATTTGTTGCTCAATTATCGCAAGTCTGCTAGCGATATCCATGGCTACTCAAAGCTCTTTCTTGCCGACTTCTAAGTTCCCTTTGCCAAAGAGAGACCGAAAGAAGCTTCTATTTATAGGCGTTGGAGGCCCTTAACCCTTTTTTTATTAGTAAGATAGGTTGTCTTGGTTCCGTAACATGGATCATTTCAAACCTGGCTTTTCATGAATATTGAACCCATCCACTAGATTTTAGTGCGCTCAATAATTCTCCCTTGAGTACGAAAGGCCCTCCCCAAAGAGCGAATAGTCCTTTTTTTTTCGCGGGTATCGCCACGCAACCCCGATCACCCCCTCAGGAATAGGAGGCAATAATAGAGCGCCCACGCGAAGCGTCAATTCTGTCAGAGAGTACCCCCGGGTTCCAAACCCCCTTTAAGAGATAGGGCAATCGTCACTCGCCAGCTCCGTCCTCGCTTAGGAAAAAGATGTTTGGCCTACCTCGCAGATGGATCTGATCAGACGCTTGCTTTTTCCCGCGTGCTTGTTTGAATGCTATTATTTCTACAACTATAGATTTGGAGCCAATCAGGTATCACCGCGTGTCAAACTGTGTCAGGCGGGAGACAGAAGAAATATTCAGCTGATTCCTTTCCAATGAGAACTAGACACGCGTCCCATATCCCGGGGGACCCTACGGAGAGCTTATCTTTATTTCTCCTTCAAGCACTTTCGTGGAAGAGACCATTTCTTAGATGGAGAGATGAACGCACAAACAAATAATAAAGACTATGACTGGTTCTCACGATCCTAAGTATAAGCCTAATGCCTTAACTCTTTAGCTCTAAAAAGGGGTTGCTTACCGGAACTTAGCTTACTCTGATCTACGAGCACCCTTCTCTCCCTGAGGGCCCATTAAAGCTTAAAGACCAGGACTTATAAGGTCCATGCCCCCTTAAACTCTATCATTGTCGGCGAATCGCGAAAAGGCTTTCGTTGCCTTCCCGTTTGTAAACCCTTGTTTGTAGAATCCTTCTGTCTCCCACGTAGGTGGACTCTAAGGTGGTTGAAGCAGCTACAGTTACTCTACGGACCGAGAGGTGTACTTCGTACCGCCTGTATTCTATGTGTATGGTAGTATTCGTACTATTTAGAACCATTTCTACTCATCGATTAGAATCTCAAGACGAAAAAAGGCTTTCTCCTCATCTCCGAAAACGGACTGAGAGCTCGTTTAAGCACGAAAAAAAATGGAGTTTACAACCCAATTGTGTACCCGCTCTTCACGCCGGATATCAGTACATATTTTGAGCTTCTGAAGCAACCTAAAAAGGAGAAGAATGGGGTTTTTAAGGGGAGACAGAAACTTCTTCAAATAATTCCGTTTTCCCGGTAAAAATGGATGAAATCCTCAATTCCCTTTACGACGACCAAAAAAACCTTGAAAAAAGCTTGTTTTCCCGGGATTTTTTATAGGAATAGGGGTTCCAGTAAGTGTGGAGATCAAGAAAATGAACAAAGAATCCTTACGTAAAAAAAGTGGATTTTCCCGTGTTTTTTAATAGGTGCTGAAACCAAAAAACATCCAGAAGAAAGAAGAGAACCGCCCTCATGGTGGATTTGGATCCAGATCCTCTCCCGGCGTTTCCACCAACTAACTTCGATATTTGATATTTCTAGCAGTGGACTGAAGTACGTATTTCATAAGTAGGGCGGCCCTCCATCTGAAAAAACGTAGCCGTAAACGTAGATTTGAAGAAGTTATGTTGTCGAATACTATATTACACTAGCAATTTCAGGTGATGCATTGGGGTTTGGAATCGACTATTTTTCAATGGCCACCCTTTCTTTGAACCTTGTCAATGATCGAACTTAAAGATATGAACTGAGTGCCATTTGATGAGTAACTGAGAACAAGGGAGAGGGATATGGAAAGGATGAAGTAATGAAAGAGGAAGTCATTGCTAGTAGTAACGACTTGTCACGATCCATTGGTTCATATAGAATCCATGTCCTAGGCGTATCAAAAAACATTCTTTTCGCTAAGCGTATATAATAAAATAGAGTGAAAGGGTCCACCCCGAAACCAAGGGGGTTCTAACTAACAGCTGAGTCCTCTCCGAACCGCAGGAGATAGTTGCCCATCATACGGCTCACTAACTTCACTTGCCTCTATGGGAGGCTCGCTCCGGGCGGGTTCGGATCACTTACAATGCACGGCTCTACGAAGGAAGGGGTTGGTGGGTTAGGAACGTTTTCAATATGATTCTTTTTCCGTATTTGTTCTATGACAAATGCGAGACGAAAAAGGAACCCGACTGGGAAATGCGAGTCTGTTTTGTCCACTTTCTCCATCCCCCTCTATCAAAAAAAGGACAGCGAGCTTGCTTCTTATTCCCGTGTTCGATCTCTTCCATCTCTGCCCCGCTCGTTGTCACCTATGTTGAAGAAAGGGTTGGAACCCTGTAGAGAATGAAAAGGAGCCAAGGTTCTTCCTCTCAACAGTGCTTCTCGAGGCTCTACTCTCCCCCCTGAATAAGTAAGGCCCCGCTAGCCTGGGCGAAGATGGGGATAAGGAATAAGGATTGAAGCCCCCTTAGCTCTGCCAGGGACTGGGCAGGGGTTAGCTCTGTAAATGTGTAGAGCCAAGTGTAGTGTGGTATAGTAGTAGGCACTTCTAGGCCCCTTCCCGGCTACTGGATCACTCCAGCGCTTTGGGTACTACGGACCCTCTGCCATCCATTGCAGCAGAGCCGTTTCATGAGCGGGGGGGCTAAGCGCAGTTCTTTGAATCAAACGTTGAATGAAATCGATTCTTTTTTAGATATCAAAATCGAAATCAGATAGGATAGATGGATGGATCTATCTTTCTATTCATATATATTACTAAAACAAAAAATTTATTTTTTTATATAGTTAAGTAGCGTAGCAAGAAGCCCCAAATCCTTGATTTGGCCAGGAAAGACTGCACTGCTTTGGGCCCAGGAAGCGAAGGGAATGAGCTCGGGCTGCTTCTCCTCCACACTTTTTTTTCTCCGTGCCCGTTCCGCATGCGCTTCGCGTGCCATTGGCGCTTCGCTCTCCTCTTTATTCTTCATTGGACGGTTCGGATGGACTTCGCCGTTCTTTACCAACTAAAATAGAAAAGGCTGTATCACATCGAGATGTCTATTCGTTTTCCGCCCCCAATGAGATGGAGAATTTGTAACCCCCCATTTATACTGTACCTTTTGGCCCTTCATCTTTCTGAATCGAGGCCCGGCCCGGCTCGCGTCGTTCCAACAACCGGCGGGGAGCACCTCAGTATACGATCGCGCACAGTAACTGGGAGTCCCTATTACACCTAAGGTCAACTTCAATTCACCAAACCAAGGTTCATCTCGTGTAGTGATTGTGGACTCATACAAGGATATTGAGTAGACGGCTGATGTATCAGACTCGACTCTATCTTTCGTAGCATGCATTCCCATCCGTGTCGCAACTGGATTCGATAAGCTACGTGTCCGGTGCACGGAGAACTGCCTTCGGTCCCCCAAACTGACTTACTCGTGGCAACCTTCCGGCCGCCCAACGACCTATAACGCTAGTCACTACTCCCACTGGGGCTAGGAAGTAAGCCCCACAACCCAAAGCGGCGAAGAACAAATAGAATTTGCTACAAAAGCCGGCTAACGGGGGTATTCCTGCGTATGAGAACATAGTAATAGAGAAGGTAATAGCCGAAATAGGATTCGTTTTGGCTAGAGCGCCCAAATCCGCTATATATTTGACACGGGTTTGCCGTAATGCTAAAACTATGGCGAATGCATCTATCGTCATTAATGCATAAATAAAGATACCAATTAGTAGTGATTGAATTCCTTCTATGGTTCCACATGATAAACCGGTACGAATATAACCTACATGTCCAATTGAACTATGAGCTAGAGGTCTTTTTACTTTCGTTTGGGCCATGGCGGCCAGTGCTCCTAAGATCATAGAAGCAATGCTGCAGAAAAAGAAGATTTGTTGCAATGTAGCTCCATAGGAACCATAAATAGAAACACGTGAAATATTTGCAGAAATAGAAATTTTAGGCGCAATAGAAAGGAATGCTGTAACCGGGGTGGGTGAACCCTCATAGATATCAGGTGCCCACATATATAGAGTCAAAAGAGATGTGGAGTCCGAAGGGGAGGGGGTTTTCTTCGGGGCTCGAGAGAGGGAATAAATAGATAGGAGGGCCCCGCAAGTTTTTAATTCGTTGCAGGGGAATTTACACGAAAGGGAACGAGGAATTCTCAACGAAAAAAGTGCTCTCTGAACCGAACGTGAAAGTAGTTTTCCATCAGACGGCTGTTCCCGTAACTCCACTCTCGACTTGGATTATATATCCAAAAAGGTCCGCTCTCGGCCATTCGACACGCTGCCTAGCAGAGGAGTGGTTATCTGAAGCGGATTCTCTCTTTTCTAGTAGATGCCGAACCTGCTGCCCCATTGACTAAGAAGGGGGCGGGCGCAGCAGCTACATGGACCCCTTCCTTTCTGTTGTTGCCAGCGCTTTCCCGGGCCGAGCCGGAATTTTTTTTTTAAGGGCAGGCAAAGCCCGAAGGCTGCTATCCCAATAGGCCAGCGGGCGGAACGAGGAGAGGGCCCGGCAATCATACTACCGCGGTCGAAAAAGCGTGTTCCCCTCAGATAATACGCACCGTAGGCCATCCTCGGCCTTCTTCGTTTTCGATGAAAAACAAATAAAATCTCTATCTCCGAAAGCGTTTTCCTTCCCCCTCCCTTCGTCGAGCCTTTCCTTTAATGGTTGGGGAAAGCATTCCCTTATCTGAACTTGGCGGGCATTCCGCCTTAGTAAAAAAAAAAATATAAAAAATAGGGCGGTTTGAACATAGGCTCAAACATGATTTGAAGGTCCTAGCTACGCCATGCGTTCAATACAAAATCTGGAAAGCTGCAGGTTTGACAAAACAAAAAGAGGGCGCTTTCCTGTGTTGCACTGAAAAAAAGGACCTAAGAGAAGAGCGTCCTCTCTTAGGTTTCTTACTCCCGCGCCCGGCCCGCGTTAGAGGGGAAGATTAGCAAAGCGAGAAAAGACAGAGGGGGGGGGGGGGAACAGCATCTTATTCTCTTCGCGAGAACTTCCGGGTCGGAGAAGCATTCGGAACGGGCTCCGCGTTCATTTCGTTGGCAGAAACGATCCAATCCATTCGGGGCTTCGGGGAACCCAAAAGCGAAGTCTTTCGACTTGATTCATAGATAGAATCAATGATAGATAAACAAAAGATAGATGAACGAGATATCTTTTTTTTTAGAGAAAAAAAGAGGAATAGAATAGACATCCCCTTAGATGTCTATGCATCCTTTAGCATCTCCCGATTTTTTTTTATATCGTTATATCTGCCCTCTCTCCATTTTTTTGAGAGAGAGCAGATGGATCCTATCCCCTATATCGAACACTAAATCCTATCTATTGATAGAAAGATCTTCGTCAAATACCGGACTTTGCCTTTTTTTAGGAATTCCTCATATCCAAGGCAGCTTACCACAAGCACCCCATACGACTAGTTGGGGGGGCTGTTTGATAGTGACTTCTTTCGTTTGGTAGGGTGACGAAAGGCTACTTCAATCTAGGAAACAGCCGGAAACTCGAGAGGGTCGCCTTTGGAAGCGCTCGCCGGTAACCAAAGTGTCACTCCTTCTTGATTATGTCGTGACGCTGACTGAATCCAATCCATAAGCCCGGAAACGAAACAAAGTTCGTTCCCTTTCGTTCAAGTAGGTAAAGTAGGCATACGAATCACTTTTGCTTTGCCTTAGACTCTATTGGAACAAAGAAAGAAGGGGGCGGAATGGAGAAAGGAAGGGGACAAGGGCGGTCTTGCTTGGCGCGAAGGCTGCTGGTTCGGGGGTAGGGTACGGTACTAAAGGTCCTCGGACTTCCAGGCGGTTTTTCTTTTGGGCAGCTGTTCACCGTTGGATCTCGCCAATACAGCCCCCTATAGTTTTCGTTACCGAGATATCTTTTTTTTTCATTGTTCCCAGGGATCTTTTGGGTAATCCGCTCCCATGCTGCAAACAGTCAAATCTGAACTAAACCTTGTTGCTCTTCTTTCTTTCCTCGCGGGCAGGAAGCACACCAGCAGCGTGCGTTGCGTGATTCTACTGTGTTTTTTGCACTTGACTGGGTGGACAGTTGACCGGAAGATAACTTCGATTCGCCCGGCCAGCAGGCGGGCGGCGTGCTTATCTTGTGTGACAACACTACAGAGCGAGTGGCTCTTCTAGGCGGGCAGCTGTGCGACAACACTCCAGAGAAAGCGGCGCTTTCGTGTAACATGCTATGGTCTCAACGCCCTTACGAGGTAGTGATGAGTTTCACGCGCTCTAAGCCCGGCCCGCGCGCGGTTAGGAAGATTGGCCGCAATCTGAGCGGTACCACCCACCCTACCCTACCACCTATAGGCGGCCGTCCGTCCTACAGCCGCCCGAAAAGGAACTGCAGTGATCTTGAATAGGAATCCTACAGCGATAGATAGAATCCCCATAAAAATACCACTAGATCGAGCACCAGTGATTTCATATCCAGTCAAAATTTTGGCTAATTGATCGAAGTGGGTAGCTCCAGTAGACCCATAGATCATGGAACAAATAGGGTGGGTAGGCCCAACCACCACACTACACGTATAGACGCGAACCCCCCTCGTTACCGTACGTGCGACTCTCACCGCATAC